GCGGGAATCGAACCCGCATCGTTAGCTTGGAAGGCTAGGGGTTATAGTCGACGTCGATTCATAATTTTTAACGTCTCTAATTCAAAACCGAACATGAAACTTTGGTTTCATTCGGCTCCTTTATGGAAAATGGATATATTGCTAGATTTAAGATGTGAACCAACTTACAAAAAAATGATACCCATCTTACAAAAAATGATACCCATAACATCTATGTCAGCTTTTTGTTTGAATATATGCAATCCAATTCAAAACGACTCGCTTTCTAGATGATCCCTCTAGAAGAAGGCGATTCTAACAACCTTTCTAGTTACTTCGTTCTCTATTTCTATTTGAGAGGGTCCTAAGGAAAAGTATTTTATTTCCACCGAGCTAAAATAATATGTCGATGTCTCTAGTAAACTAAAGACATTATTTAATAGCTATTTTGCTTCAATTTATTCGATACAAATCAAAACAAAAATTGAAGATTTAGTTACGATTAGAAATTAGAAATCTACTTGTCTATCTTCATCCATGGATTCTTTATTCATACTCATTCAATTGGAAGTATGGATCCAATTTTAAAATTTTGTTTCACAATTTCATAATCCAAGTTTTTATTTTTAAATTTACTTTTGGATAAAAATGCCGAAAATTTATATTTTTCCTTGAATGTGTCATTGAAAGGTAAAGGATTTAATCCTTTTAATGAAATAAAGTTTTTGATCGGAATATGAATGAAACCGAAAGACCCCTTAACTATTAAGGGGGTTAATAGAACGAATCACACTTTTACCACTAAACTATACCCGCTACAATGCAATTATTATATATAAATGGATCTTTTGTCGAGGGGCTTCTGGATATGTGTAGACGGGCTCCTTATATATTATCTTATACTTAATACTTATATATATAATTATTAAATATAAATATATTATATTATTAATTAAATCTTATTAAATTAAATTCTTATATATAATATAATAATCTTATCTTATATATATTATATTATAAAAGAAAGAAGTAGGTATATATATATCTTCTTATCTTATATATATAAATAATAATAATATATAAATAATAATAATAAATTATAATAAATAAATATAATTATAAGAAGAAAGAAGATAAGAAGATTTTACTTACATAGTACAGTGACCCGTTCAGGAATTCAATGAACCAAGCCCTTTCCTTTTAACTCAGTGGTAGAGTAATCCCATGGTAAGGCGTAAGCCCTCGGTTCAGATCCGATAGGGGACTTTGTATTTTTTTCAGTCGTAGTATTCATATGAAGAATAGCAATATTATTAAATTATTAATTATTATTAAATTTAAATTGATTTTATTATATTTCATTTTTAATTAATTAATATTAATAGTAATAAAAAACAACTGTGTAATATTATATTATTATCATCATCTAATAATAATCTAATGAGTTATAGTATATATATATTCGTTATAGTTAGCACGAATAATGATAAGTCATCTGTTGACTCACCAACTATTCCTATTTTCAATTAGGCCAATGAAATCCATTGTAAAGATTAGAAATCAATAAAATAAAAATAAGTGGACCTGACCCATTGAATCATGACTATATCCGCTATTCTGATATTCAAATTCAATAGAGATAAAATTGCAATAAGTTGACCCCCCTTTTTTTCTTTGGACTCCGCAAGAATTTGTCGATATTTCCAATTCAATCGTCTTGGTCCTAGATGTTCTATAGGAATAACTTGGCATTTCGTTCTTCCACAGAGAACCTTTTATTCTAAGTCACAAGATAAGAATCTAAGTCACAAGATAAGAAAATTTTTCACTATCTTTCTTTGATTACAGGATAAATATTAATTTATTTATTATTAGAGACCAACGTCTTGTTATTATATTATATATCTATACTATATACTATATAATATTTCTATCTTTAGATTTATAGCTATCAGATCGCGACTTGATGTACCAAAAATTTCCATTTCGTTGCATCCAATTTGTTCCGACAATCATATGAAGAATGGATGCGAGATAAATACTCTCATTTCCGGTCTCCTATTTTTTTTATTGAATATTGTTATTGTATTAAGTATTGAAGTAAAAAAAAGGAAACTCTCTCTTTTCTAACAGAGAAATAGAAAAATATTAGTAATTTAGTATTAGTATACATAAAAATTAGAATCTAAAAAGAGTTTTTTTCTTAATCTCATGAAGAAGATCTAAGAATCCATTTAGTTGATGGAAGAAAGGGGGGGCAGGTCTGAAGATCAACCGGTAGTGGGCGAGGGGATTTCGTTTTCCGTTTACAGTTCTTTCAAAAAAAGAATCTATCCGCTTCATGAGTCATCAGAAGACAATTCATGATTCAGATGCTTAATAATAATAAGAAGGAATAATCAAACTTAATTCATGGATTTACCTGGATGGTCAATTTATGGGCCAATGCCAATAAAGGATTTTTATCTTCGAAACCCATTGGAAGGGGTAGTGCACGAGAAAAAAAAATCATGCAGAAATG